AATCTTTTTTTTTTTTTCTTTTTTGCGGGTATTAAATACTTGTCTATTAAATACTATAGTATCAAGTATCAACTATTGTTATTTTCCTTTTATACCCTTTTTTTAGTTGACGGGTTGAAGCAAAACGGGAACTTTGACTATTTTTTTCTATTTTCTTTTATATCTATATGTACATACCCTTATGTATCTGTAAAAAAAGGGGAAAATTTCTTATTTATATTTAATTCAATATTTAAATAAAATTATAGGAAACTGTAAATGAGAGTTTCTTTCTCACATACACTTTCGATCACATTACATTGTCATCTCGTATGCATCAATATGGAAATATTTAATTGATATCTGAAGCCATGAGTATGATTCGATTTTTGTTTATTTTTAATACAATTTGATTCTTATACAAAGAGAATGTAGGATCTTGTTATGTTCTCGAATCAAAAAAAATATTGAAATGCCCTTTTAGTTATTACTTTGAAATAAGATTTTCTTTCTCTAGGCAGGAACGCAATATATTTCCTATGAAATATATAGAAACAAGAAGATTCAATAAGAGATATCGACGGATTTCCTAATACAAAAATATGAAATAAAAAAAACCTACTGTTTCAATTTAATCTCTATCGAATTTGAATATCAGAATAGTGGATATAGTCATGATTCGATGGGTTAGGTCCACTTACTTTTTTTTTTATTTGTCGATTTCTAATCTATCGACAAATAAAAAAAAAAGAATATATATTTGGCGATTCAAGAGACGACTTATCATTATTCATTGTATTATAATATAAAAATGTTCAATTTTATTTTTTAAATTACTCGCTAACTTTATTATTAGTTATTATTAGAATGAAATTTATTAGAATGAAATTAACAAAATTAGAAATTAAATTATACACTTTCGAATGAAATTTTGACTATTAGAAAGTAAAGAACGTAAAAGCCCCTTATCGGATTTGAACCGATAACTTACGCCTTACCATGGCGTTACTCTACCACTGAGTTAAAAGGGCCGTCTTGGTTTAATTCCCGACTGAGTGGGTAGGTAAATAAAATCTATCTATATATATATTAAATATATATACAATAGACGCATAGTGGTTAGTAGCTCATTTCGGAACTAGAAATGAGAATTTGAATTTATTTCAAAATTACTTAACGGGGTATTTTTTGCTTTTTTAATATTGGATTTGATAAATATCCATGCAATTAAATTTTTTTTTAATTGCCTACCGCATCGAAATCGAACGAAATTCATTTGATTTATAATTTATACATGTACTCAGCAAGTTGACATACACCCAAGATATTTTATCTTGACATGTGATGAAGAGATACGGATTATCCTCTGAACAATCATTTTCTAAAAAAAAAAAAAAAAGAAAATTTTCGATAACTTAACTTATAAATCCACCTTTCTTCCCTAATTAGAAGATGGATTCTGGCTGACTTTCTTGGATTAGTGTTAGACAGGGATACTACTATTTCTTAACAATGAGACGAGGCAATCTATGAAGGAAAGTAAAAAAAAAAACGAAACTTAACCCTCGTTTTTCTTTTTTTTATGTTAGACCAATCACTTCTTGAAAAGATTCCGTACTAGACGATTTTTAGATTTTTTTTTTTTTTTATTTAATATAATATTTCCACTTCAAATATAAAATATAAAAATAAAATATATCGATTTGTTATAGAATTATGATTAGAATATGAATACAAATGTAAAATAAAAAAATGATATAGAATTCTATAGAAAAACGAAAAAACCTTATAAGCTAGTCATACCATTTCATTATATTGACAATTTTAAAAAACTGATCATACTATGATCATAGTATGATGGCGGTTGAGCAAGTATGCCCCCATCGTCTAGTGGTTCAGGACATCTCTCTTTCAAGGAGGCAGCGGGGATTCGACTTCCCCTGGGGGTAGGGTACTACGAAAGGAAGTTGATCATGGATTATCCATAACGTTAGAATAGATTCTTCCTGGGTCGATGCCCGAGCGGTTAATGGGGACGGACTGTAAATTCGTTGGCAATATGTCTACGCTGGTTCAAATCCAGCTCGGCCCAATAATTAGCTGTCTACATAACCCTTTTTGTTTTGCATAAATGACAGAGAAGGGTAAGAAAAAAGGTCAAATTTCAGGGTATAGTTCGACTTTACTTTTGTCTTTATTTCTTGTGTTTAGTTACCTTTTTTTCCATAAAAAATTCTGATCTTAATCTTGCTAAGGATTCCGATATGGATCCTTTAAATAGAAACTTTAATGAACAGAGTCGAGAAAATAATCTAAAAAAAAAAAATAAATAGATTATCAATTGATTTGATAATAATGCAAGGATTACCCAATAATCCATCTTGTTCTCACTAAAGTGATATCCATATAGATATCAATATATCACTTGTGACTTTCTTTGTTACAAAACAAAAATTTGATTTTAAAATTGAAATGATTAAAATGAAATCATAAGAAGGAATATGTAAGCTACCCACTTGATTTCCATGGGATTGTAGTTCAATTGGTCAGAGCACCGCCCTGTCAAAGCGGAAGCTGCGGGTTCGAGCCCCGTCAGTCCCGGCGGATTCAATACATCAACTCCCCTTTTTATTTCTGGGCAAGGGGATGAAAATAGTTTCGTTTATCTTTTTATTTTATTTTTTTCATAAAGCAAAAGAAAGGGTCGATTATTTTAACTAGGGTAGAGAGACATATGTAAATGAATTATTGAGAACATTCAACACTTCAAGAAAGAGATACTGTAAGGGGTTTCCGCTTTTTGTCAACCGCTCTCCCATAAATTCGTGTAGGAAAATGGAATAGGATAGCGTATAATACATTTGCCAAGAGTACCTATATATACTTTTCTTTCTCTGAAGTCAAGGAAGTTAAAATAGTTCGAATCCAACCAAGGAAAGAGGTTTTTTTTTATAAAGATAAAACGTGTCTTCCCTAATGAATATGTGAATATGCTCTTTTTAACGATTAGAGGCGATGTCGAATAAAAAACTCGTAAGAAAAATTAACGAGTTAATTTTTTTGAATATTTTTGTTTTTTACTGGGACTCGTCTTTGTCACATTCCCTTTCTTTGTTTTCCAAAAAGATGATAAACCCTTTCAATTTTTTTATTTCAAAGTGAACTTCGTACTTGTTTTCTCTATATTGATTTCTATTGTTTATTTAAGGTTCTTTATAAACTCTTTTTGTAAAGAATCGAAGTTTTTTATGATACTTCATCAGATTATTGTACAAGGAAAGTAAACTACTAGGTTTTAGAAAGGAAAGCCGGGAAAAAGAATCATAAATAACTTTTTTTTTATTGGATCAGGAATCTCATTATGTATTCGGTGTGGATAAAAGATCTTCCTATGTTATACTATTAAATTCTTGACGATGAATCGATTTTATAGCTCCGATATTGTTATTCATGATATTTCTTTCATTCGATATCATCGAAATCTAATTCATCTGAGTGAGTTTACAAGCGAAAGAATTCTCATCTCTATGGGATTAAATCCCGAGATAAAAAAAAAAAAAAAAATAATAATAAACGATTAAATTATGGAAGTAAATATTCTTGCATTTATTGCTACCGCACTCTTCATTCTCGTTCCTACTGCTTTTTTGCTTATAATTTACGTAAAAACCATTAGTCAAAATGATTAATTTGAATCTAATTTTACTATCAATGAAAAAAAAAAAAGATTTCAATTTCTCGTCTTAAATGAAAGGAATGCATTAGACTCAGTAGTAGTATCCTAAGGGGTCCGCTAGTATGGTAGAAGGAGATCTCTTTCTACCATACTAGCCTTGTAATGTATAAAGATACAAGTGAAATATCTTAATATAAAAGAATCCACCTATATCTATCTTTTTCTTTATAAACGTCAATATAAATGAAATAGAATATGAAATGTATGTACATACTTTGTCAATTTCATTTGTTTGTTTGATCCATTTAATACAGATAATCCCAATTCGATGGAAGCTTCTTCAGATTTCGAAAGGGGTTACCCCATGAATGGTTAACCGTGTAAACCCTGATCTAAAAATAGAAAATGAGTAAATAAAACATAAATCCAATTTCTAAAAAAAAATCTTAAAAAAAATTGCCGAACGGTCTAGAAAACGAAAACAATTGATACAGGTTGATAGAGTTTGATTATTACCGCAATTAGAAGTATTTCTAGAGTCCACTTCTTCCCCACACTACGAGAGAGAGGGAAAATGTAAAAACTACCATTAAAGCAGCCCATGCGAGACTTACTATATCCATGTGAATTCTGCCCCCTATTTCTATGAATATGAAGAAACTATTCCATTATTGTTCACTAATAATAGTGAAATCACTGGTGCAGAGTCAAAAAAAAGGGAGAGGTATTTGGTCACCATTGATGAACTACTCCAAAAACCCACTTATCTTATCCCACTTATCTTATAATGAGTTATTATTTTTCTTATTATAGAATTTCTAGTAGAATCGACAAGATGTAAACACAAGCAAACGGACATTTTTCGAAGTATCCAAGGAATCTGACTCACATGTAGAAAGAAGAAGACTTTTTCTTTCTTTTATCGTTTTTTATTTTTGGAAGTAAAATGAAAGGCAATTCTTCATCTAATCTAATCTTGATTGAATGTCTGAGCATTCCGAGACTTTCATGAGTCTATATCCAAAGTATCTTAGGTCCTTTCCAAAACTATTAATTTAATTCCCTCTCTGGCTATCCAATCTAATTGAAGACTCAGTAAGTGGAACTAAATTAGTAGTGGCAAGTAAAGATTTACAGATTTCCCTCCACTACTTCAAGTTTTCCTTGAATCTGATAGGCAAAACTTTAGGTTAGAGAATAGAACCTCGAGAGCCAGGGGCTTAGAATAACGAAAAGAAAGTATAAAGAGTCTTGTCCTACGTTTTCCTACGTTTGTTATTTAAAGTCTGTTGTTGAGGCGGCACCCGGATTTGAACTGGGGAAAAAGGATTTGCAGTCCCCCGCCTTACCACTCGGCCATGCCGCCAAAACGATAGAAACTAGATTCCAATTTTCTTTTTTTCAACTCCGAAAAAAAATATATATAGATTTTCAGTCACAAAATATAGAATCTAGTACAAACCAGAACCATTAACTATTGACTGTAAATTCATGACCATTTTTGAATTAAAATCTACATTTTATTTTTTTATTTCTAATAATATTAAGAAAATCATTAGAAATGCATTTATAACTAATCTATATTGATCTATATTGAGTTTTTTTGAATTAAAAATGAATCTTCTTCAATTTCAATTATAACAGTAATGATGAGTATATGTAAACCCCAGAATCAGAACATACGTTACGTTGTGTTATAGAGCTGGAGCTCTATAATGGGGTATTTTATCTCTCTAGGAATGCTTTTGAGGAGTAATTCTCAATAAATTTTTATATTTAAACTTTTCCCTTGAAGAGAACATTTCCTTTTTGATAGAGCACAGCATGCGCTGTCCCAAATAGAACTGTACCACAATAAAAGAAGAAAAAGAGACATATATATCTGTGCATTCTTTTTTATTTTTTATTTTAATAATAAAAAAATTAATAAATAAAAAAACACAAGTTTTCTTACCTACTTCAATTCAATGATATTCTAACTATATCTATTCAAAATAGGTAAAAATAAATCTCTTTTCTGCAAATATTTTTTTGAACAATGAAATACAAATACATTAAAAAGTAAAGTGGTTAAAAAAAAAGTTTTCTATTTATTAGATGTTTATCTGCTTGAACAGATCCAATGATGAATACATTTTTTATGGTATGCAATCAAATTGGAATATGTAATATCATAGGTGAAAATGAAATTACTTTTTTTTTCTAGTCTTTACAAAACTCCGTAAGTTCCAGTGGTATTTCTCAATTCTGTTCCATTTGGATCTATTTCTTATAAAAAATTCCAATTGAATATAGTCTCCGTTCATACGTATTTCATACATTCCATATATCTTGGAGTTGGAGAAAATTTCATGTGATTCAGTAAACAGAATAGAAATTCCATTATTGCTAGATCGAATTCTATGGATATGATTCGGTGAAGAATGAGAGATGGGATGGGATTTTTTCAATAAACGGATAAATGGGAAATTCAAAAAAGATGCTTGGGGATGAAAAAGAGGGAACATCTACAATACCCGGATTTAATCAGATACAATTTGAAGGGTTTTATCGGTTTATTGATCAGGGTTTAATAGAAGAACTTTCTAAGTTTCCAAAAATTGAAGATATAGATCACGAAATTGAATTTCAATTATTTGTGGAAACATATCAATTGGTAGAACCTCTGATAAAAGAACGAGATGCTGTCTATGAATCACTTACATATTCTTCTGAATTATATGTATCCGCGGGATTAATTTGGAAAACCAGTAGGAATATGCAAGAACAAAGAATTTTTATTGGAAACATTCCTTTAATGAATTCCCTTGGAACTTCTATAGTAAACGGAATTTACAGAATTGTGATCAATCAAATATTGCAAAGTCCCGGTATCTATTACCAGTCAGAATTGGATCATAATGGGATTTCGGTCTATACCGGCACCATAATTTCAGATTGGGGAGGCAGGTTAGAATTAGAGATTGATAAAAAAGCAAGAATATGGGCTCGGGTAAGTAGGAAACAAAAAATATCTATTCTAGTTCTATCATCAGCTATGGGTTTGAATCTACGAGAAATTCTAGAGAATGTTTGCTACCCTGAAATTTTCTTATCTTTCTTGACCGATAAGGAGAAAAAAAAAATAGGGTCAAAAGAAAATGCTATTTTGGAGTTTTATCAACAATTTTCTTGTGTAGGTGGGGATCCAATATTTTCTGAATCCTTATGTAAGGAATTACAAAAAAAATTCTTTCACCAAAGGTGTGAATTAGGAAGGATTGGTCGCCGAAATATTAATTGGAGACTGAATCTTAATATACCTCAGAACAATATATTTTTGTTACCACGAGATATATTAGCAGCTGCCGATCATTTGATTGGGATGAAATTTGGAATGGGTACACTTGATGATATGAATCATTTGAAAAATAAACGTATTCGCTCTGTAGCGGAGCTTTTACAAGACCAGCTTGGGTTGGCTCTGGCTCGTTTAGAAAATGTAGTTAAGGGAACTATCTCCGGAGCAATTAGGCATAAATTGATACCTACTCCTCAGAATTTGGTAACTTCAACTCCGTTAACAACTACTTATGAATCCTTTTTCGGATTACACCCATTATCTCAAGTTTTGGATCGAACTAATCCATTGACACAAATCGTTCATGGGAGAAAATTGAGTTATTTGGGCCCTGGCGGATTAACAGGGCGAACTGCTAATTTTCGGATACGAGATATCCATCCTAGTCACTATGGGCGTATTTGTCCCATCGACACGTCTGAAGGAATCAATGTTGGACTTATTGGATCTTTATCAATTCATGCCAGGATTGGTGATTGGGGGTCGTTAGAAAGTCCATTTTATG